TTGCAACGCCAACACCATTGGTAATTCCGTCAATTACCCGTCTATCTAAAAAATGAGTTACTTCAGCTAATCCTCTTATACTTGTAGTTAAGCATGTTGCATAAAAAACATCTATGTAACCACGATTATATGACCAATTGTATATCACATTTATTATTCGATCCAATAAAATTTTCTTAGAGCCTGTTTTTTTAACAAATGAATTGATTAAGTCCAAATTCTGAAAAGATGAATTAACAGACCCATATAAAATAGACGCTATGAATATTCCAAAACAGGCTATACTGACTGAATAAATTGCATTTGTCACAAATTCATACCAATCCACAGAATAGTTCGAATTTTTATGTAAAAGGTTTATTGATGGAGTTAACCATTTCGATAATATATCAAAATCCATTACTCCTTGATCAAAAGGAATTCCTATGGATCCAACGAACAAAGTAAATAGGACCAATATAAGTAGAGGCAAAAGCATAGTATTGTCTGATTCATGGGGATACGTTGAAGTGTCTTTATTTTCAAAATAAATCCTACAGGAGCGTATCAGATTTCTTACATTTCCGTTCATTTTGTATATCTTCGTCGAAAAAAAGGAAACCTTTTCATTATTATTCATTGTTGATAAAAACAAATTTCTGTTAACTGGTTTGGTTCCTTCTTTTCCCCATATAGATATTGAATAGAACGAGCTATTTTGAGTGCCACTGTAATTTTGAAAATGAGCATGTAAATGACCATCAAAAGTAAGTAAATACATCCGAAACATATAAAATGCAGTTAACCCCGCCGAGAAACAAGCTATTATCGCGAAAATAGGTGAATACAACCAACTATCATTAAGAATTTCATCTTTAGACCAAAAACAAGCAAGAGGTGGAATTCCACAAAGAGAAAGTGTACCTAATAAAAAAGTATTTTTTGTAATTGGCACATATTTTGTTAAACCACCCATAAGAACCATGTTCTGACTTTTATCTGGAGAATATCCAACAATGGGTTCCATTGAATGAATAATTGATCCGGATCCTAAAAACAATAATGCTTTCGAATAGGCATGAGTGATCAAATGGAATAAAGCAGCTCGATAAGAGCCTATCCCCGGGGCTAACATAATATAACCCAATTGAGACATTGTAGAATAGGCTAAACTTCTCTTAATGTCTCTTTGAGCAAGAGCTAAAGTAGCTCCTAATAGTACCGTTATTACACCTATCAAAGAAATGAGATTCATTATGTAAGGTATGACTGTGAAAAGCGGAAGAAATCGAGCGACAAGAAAAATGCCTGCTGCTACCATAGTAGCAGCATGGATAAGAGCCGAAATAGGAGTAGGCCCCTCCATGGCATCAGGTAACCATACATGAAGGGGAAATTGTGCGGATTTAGCAACTGCACCGACGAATAATAGGGAGGCACACAGAGTAGCAAATAAAGAGTTGACCCCATTATTACGGATCAGGTTATTGAAGATTTCGAACAAATCTCGAAATTCGAAACTCCCTGTTATCCAATAAAAACCTAAGATTCCTAATAATAACCCAAAATCCCCTACACGATTAGTTACAAACGCTTTTTGACAAGCATTTGCGGCAGCCGGTCGTGTGAACCAAAAACCTATTAATAAATATGAACACATTCCCACTAGTTCCCAAAAAATATGAATTTGTATCAAATTGGAACTAGTAACTAATCCCAACATGGAAGTATTGGAAAAACTCATATAAGCAAAAAATCTCAAATATCCTTGATCATGAGACATATAATTGTCACTATAAATAAGAACCATGATTCCAACCGTAGTGATTAGTATTGACATAATAGAAGTAAGTGGATCGATCAAGTAGCCGAACTCTAAGGAAAAATCAGTATTGATGGTCCAAGACCATAGATGTTGATAGATAGAACTGCCATTTATCTGTTGAATAGACAGATCGGACGAAAAAACCATAACTATACTTAGCAATGAAACACTCGGAAAAGTCCACATACGACGCAGATTTTTTGTTGCGGTCGGAACAAGCAGAAGTCCCAACCCTATTGACATAGTAACTGGAAGTAGAGCGAAAGGTATGATCCATGCATATTGATATGTATGTTCCATAAGAAAATCAAACTTTCTTTTTTTATTCTTATTAATTGTTTCCCATTCACCAGCCCTTATTTCTTCCGGAAGGAGCAATAATCAAATAAAAAAAAAAAAAAAAAATCAAGATATACAAGATATAAAAGAACTCAAATATGATTTTTCATTCTTAATTATTCTGATTCTTTCCAAACTATTGAAAAAAAAAAATTCAAATGAAGAAGTTACAATTCTTCAAATAACCAAGTTACTAGTTAAAAGCTACTACCTAGTTATTAACGAAGATATTTATTAAGATAAAAAATACGAGATTTTCAATTATTCTACTATATACATACGATACGGTGATTTCTATCCATATTTATATCAATATAGTAAGGAAAAAGAATGATACCCAAAATTCAAGTACTTTATTCTGCTGATATGTATCGTAGGATCTGCCAATAACTCGATCCAATAAACCTAGTTTTTTTTTAGTTTCTTCGGAGTCATTAACTAAAACGAATTCTGGAATTGATTGGCTTCTAGTCCAATAAAACAAACTTATGTTTATGTGTTTATGAAAAAGCCTAGAATACTTGTCACTTCACATAGAACTAAAAAGAGAAATTACTCCAATTCCCTTTATTTTATCAAGTAATGTATTGTTTAACGGATTAACTACTTTGATTTAATTTCAATTTAAATTATGTGGACTCTATCTCCGAGCTTGATCAATTAATAGAAAAGGTTACATTCATTATTGGTTTCCTAAATTAGGAAAGGGTTCTTAAGCTTTTCGATTTATTAAAGATAACATTTATAATATATATATATATATTATCTAAATAGACTGAGATATGAATTGGAACCTTTTTAATTGTTATCAATGGCATCCGATTCAACGGTAGTAGATCCCGCCCGTAGACATAGATTGAATAAAGATATGAAGCCCCCAATCAGTACAAATTATTCTTTCTTCGAACATTGGATGTAATGGAAATGTGAAAAAAAAAAAAAAAATTCCCTTGAAAATCACATCGTTTTTTCTTTTTTCTTCTATTTCATTCCTTTTTTTATCCTTAATGATACCATATGCGATGCTCATCTATCTGTATCCATACTTTTCTATGTTATGAAGTAAGCATAAGTATCGGCTATGGAATAAAGATAGATAATGAATAGTTAATAGAAAGAACAATCTATTTTGAATTGAACAATAAATGTCTTTCACGTCCAACTATAAAAATGAGTGACCCTTTTATTTTGAAATGGCGGTTCCAAAGAAACGTACTTCTCTGTCAAAAAAGCATATTCGTAGAAATATTTGGAAAAGAAGGGGATATCAGGCCGCGAGAAAAGCTTTATCTTTAGCTAAATCTATTTCTACCGGGCATTCAAAAAGTTTTTTTGTGCGACAAACAAGTAATAAAGCCTTGGAATGATCTGAATCTGAATCAGCATGACTCGATGAATTGGATGATTAAATTTATAAGATGAAGAATTCACATTAACTAATGTTTTGAACTCATCAATATGAGATAGAACTAGCTGTTGTGGTATGTAGAATACGAATTATTCTGTATACTAGGTTCTAAAAATGATTTCTTTTTTTGTTTGAAAAAAAAAAAAGAAAGAAGTAGTTAGACACAAAATACAAGGTTTCACCTTTCATTGATTGGTTTTTATAATTCGCGAGATGGGGATTGTAACTTTCCCCATCGATTCATTTTTCACAATAACAAAACTCTTACTTTTTTTTCTTAGGAAGGGATTGGCTTATTGGATTATGTATCTCCAATAGTTATACATCATTAAGATTTTTGGAAAACCTGAAACAAGTATGAACGAGGTTAGAGCCCCCTTTTTTGTTCCAAAGTAAGGCGGGGGTAAGATTCATAGCCAAAGTCAATGGATTATTGAAACTAATTGATTAAAATATCAATTTGAAAACTTTGATTTGTAGCTCTCTGAATCACTACATATCTACAAGGACTCCCTCTTGGTTCGAACAGATAAAAAAAAAACAAAATAATAAAACTGCCAGGATCCCATTTAGATCGATATTTATGTACTAAATAATGAGTCAATCTTACGTTACGTAATCCAACCCCAATGGATCCTATCCCATGTTTGAACTGGAGGATCGATCAATCGATATATCTAGATCTAATATCTAAATTATTTTATCTATTAATATTCGATTTCAAATCTATATATAAAGAGATCTTATCAGTTTAAATTTGATTTTCTAAGTTTTCTAAGTTAAAGTACATACAGTTAAAGTACATACAAAAGTGCATACAGTAGAATTCCGATATGAAACTCTTTTGTTATACGATATGCCCGGTCCAATACCTAATGGGTTTGGTAAATCCTCACACAAATTATGTTATGTATACAATGAAGATCCCAATCATTAATACATCTTTGATACCAAACTATCCAAATTTTTATAGAAATCCTTTGGATGTAGTGATGAAGTTGTGATATATAAAAAATATTGTTTTATTTTGTTCATTGAAAAATGAATCTTTTTCATTTCGGATCTATCAAATCAAATAAATGAGAAAAAAAAAAATTCTTAGTTCTATACCCGGACTCAGGGCATAACCGTCTAGTTCCAACTATTCGAGAAGAACTTATAATACGGAAAAGCCCGCTGTTTAAAACAACCCCCTGCCACGATACTAAGGATTATTGAGCGTTTAAATATTTATTTGAACGGGTCTTTATTCATCGATTCTAACATTTCCTAAAATAGATTGCATTAAATCCCTCAATCTCGACGATTGAACATCATATGGACTATGATTATTTCGATGAAGCCGCCATGGTGAAATTGGTAGACACGCTGCTCTTAGGAAGCAGTGCTAGAGCATCTCGGTTCGAGTCCGAGTGGCGGCATCCGAGCCAGTGGAACTTCAATTCCGGATTTCCATTCCTGGGGATACCCCCCTAAAAAAAAATTATGATATTTGCCACTTTAGAACATATATTAACTCACATCTCTTTTTCTATCATTTCAATTGTTATTACGATTCATTTGATGACCTTATTAATCCATGAAACCGTAGTACTATTTGATTTGTCAGAAAAAGCCATGATGGCTACCTTTTTCTGTATAACAGGATTATTAGTTACTCGTTGGATTTATTCGAGACATTTGCCGTTAAGCGATTTATATGAATCTTTAATGTTTCTTTCATGGAGTTTCTCCATTATTCATATGTTTCCTAAAAGACGGAACCCGAAAAGTTATTTAAGCGCAATAACCGCGCCAAGTGCTATTTTTACCCAAGGCTTTGCCACTTCGGGTCTTTCAACCGAAATGCATCAATCTGCAATATTAGTACCTGCTCTACAATCCCAGTGGTTAATGATGCACGTAAGTATGATGTTATTGAGTTATGCAGCTCTTTTATGTGGATCGTTATTATCCGTAGCTCTTTTAGTCATTACATTTCGAAAAAACCTAGATATTCCTCGCAAAAGCAATCATTTTTTAATTGGGTCATTTTCCTTTGTGAATGAAAAAAGAAGCGTTTTACAAAACACTTCTTTTCTTTCATTTATAAATTATCACAGGTATCAATTAACTCAACAATTAGATCAGTGTAGTTATCGTGTCATTAGTCTAGGGTTTACTTTTTTAACCATAGGTATTCTTTCGGGAGCAGTATGGGCTAATGAGGCATGGGGGTCTTATTGGAATTGGGACCCCAAGGAAACTTGGGCATTTATTACTTGGACCATATTCGCGATTTATTTACACAGTAGAACAAATCAGAGCTTTCAGGGTGTGGATTCGGCAATTGTGGCTTCTATAGGATTTCTTATAATTTGGATATGCTATTTTGGGGTCAATCTATTAGGAATAGGACTACATAGTTATGGTTCATTCACATTAACAACTAATTGAAGAAAGGGCCTGAAGAATACATAGGAACATCGTCCCGTATATTATATAAAGAAGGTTTGTGCAAGTTTTTTCGAACCATTTGAATCACTATTTGATTCAAATGGTTCGAAAAAACTTTAGATGTATCTGATTATAATTCACTTCATTTTTTTTTTCTTTCATTGAACGCTTTTAAAAATCACACAGTTCTTTTACATTAATGTAATGTCTTATTGATGAAAACTATTTATGAAAATAAATAGATAGAATAGCTTCTATCCTGTCAATTGATAGCGAGAGAACGAAATCAGGATAAATACCAATACCTATTACAGGTAGAAGGATACAGACCGAAACAAATAGTTCTCGTGGTCCAGAATCAAAAAAATAAGAGTTTGGAACGTTGAATAGCTTGTAGCCATAGAACATCCGACGTGACATAGATAATGAATAAATAGGAGTTAATATCATTCCAATTGCCATTACGAAAGTAATTAGTATTTTTGGCATTAAAAGATATTTCGGGCTAGTAATTATTCCAAAAAATACTACTGATTCCGCAACAAAACCACTCATTCCTGGCAATGCAAGAGAAGCCATCGAGAAGCTACTGAACATGGTAAATATTTTTGGCATTGGGATAGCTATTCCTCCCATTTCGTCGAGATAAACAAGACGTATTCTATCGTAGCTCGTCCCTGCCAAGAAAAAAAGTGCAGCACCAATAAATCCATGAGAGATTATTTGTAAAATGGCTCCATTGATTCCCGTATCGGTTATGGAACCAATTCCTATAAGTGTGAAACCCATATGAGATACGGAGGAATAGGCTATTCTCTTTTTTAAATTGCGTTGACCGAAAGAAGTTGAAGCTGCATAGATTATTTGAATCGCTCCTACTATCATCAACCAGGGAGAAAATATAGAATGAGCATGGGGTAATAATTCCATATTGATCCGAACCAATCCATACGCTCCCATTTTTAATAAGATTCCCGCTAGAAGCATACATGTACTGTAATGTGCTTCTCCATGGGTATCTGGTAACCATGTATGTAGGGGTATAATCGGCGATTTGACAGCATAAGCAATAAGGAAGCCAATATAGAATATTATTTCCAATCCCAAAGGATACGATTGATTAGCTAATGTTTCAAAATTTAATGTTGGCTCATTGGAGCCATATAAACCCATACCCGGAACTCCCATTAAGAGAAAAATAGAACCCCCCGCTGTGTACAAAATAAACTTTGTAGCTGAGTACAGACGTTTCTTCCCTCCCCATATGGATACAAGTAGGTAAACAGGAATTAATTCTAATTCCCACATGAGGAAAAAAAGTAAAAGGTCTCGAGAGGAAAATAATCCTATTTGACCACTATACATTGCTAACATCAGGAAATGGAACAATCGCGAATCTCTAGTAACTGGCCGAGCCGCTAAAGTAGCTAAAGTAGTGATGAATCCCGTCAGTAAAATGGGTCCTATGGAAAGTCCATCGATTCCTGGTCTCCAGTGAAAATCAAAAGTATTTATCCATTTATAAGCCTCCTCTAATTGGATTAATGGATCGTCCAATTGGAAATGATAACAGAACGCATAGGTCGTTAGAAGGAGTTCTAATAAGCATATACAAATAGTATACCACCGAACCACCTTATTTTTATTCCCTCTACGAGGGAGAAAGAAAATTGACGAACCCGCGGATATCGGCAAAACAACAATTATTGTTAACCAAGGAAAATAACTCGTGGTAAAGACAAGATAGACTTTGACCAGAAAAACCCGCGCTCGGAATAATTTCTCGAGTACGGGTTTTTGTCGGTAAAGAGGAATCAAATGGATTCAAGTGGATTTTTCTAGAACGTATCAATAAGCTAGACCCATGCTGCGAGTTGTCTCATGCCATAAGTAAACCCGAACACTCAAGAAATCTGTTGGACAAGCGGATTCACATCTCTTACAACCTACACAGTCCTCTGTTCTTGGAGCAGAAGCAATTTGTTTAGCTTTACATCCGTCCCAAGGTATCATTTCCAATACATCTGTGGGGCAGGCTCGTACACATTGAGTACACCCTATACATGTATCATAAATCTTTACTGAATGCGACATTGGATCTATAAATTTTTTGAACTTTATTAATTTTCGATCTGGCTTCATTAGTAATTGAATTATATATTATGTTGTAGACGCCAGACGAATCAGTGATTTACCAGAACTTTTTTGATAATCAATCTATTTCTGGATCTGTTCATGAGCAAGGGCCAAGATACTTTGATTTCTTACGTTTCAACAAGCATGGTCATACGAATCATACATGCTAGTTCTAAATTAGTGAATATTTTGTGGATATCTGTCTTTATTTATATCATTAATACTATTTATTCAACAAATTCGATTGATTGATACGAGTTGATTTTCTGTTACGATGGATCGATGAAACAATAGCCGGCCCAATAGCTGCTTCAGCGGCTGCAATAGCTATAACAAAAATCGAGAAAATATCTCCTTTTAATTGACGACTATCAAACAAATCAGAAAATGTTACGAGATTTATATTAACCGCATTCAGTATAAGTTCAAGACACATAAGTGCTCTAACCATGTTTCGACTTGTGATCAATCCATAAATACCGATAGAAAATAAATAGGCACTCAAAATAAGTACATGTTCGGTCATCATTGACCAACCCCTCATCAATTTTGATTCATTTCAATATGAACAACAATTTCACCGATTTGATTAGAATATAAATTAAGTACGAAACAAAGTAAGGTATTAGTAATGGATCGAACTAAACCCCTTTCATTTCATATATGAACAATAGAATATGAAAATGGAACTGAAGGAAAATGGATGTGATAACATAGAACAAAACAAGACTTTATTTATTTTATTTTGGATCTAAGTATTTATTACTTAATTACTTTACTGCCGGGCCATAGCAATTGCACCTATCAAAGCAACTAAAAGAATTATAGAAATGAGTTCAAATGGAAGGTAAAAATCTGTTGATAAATGAATCCCAATTTGTTGAACGTTACTTGTTAGGTCCTGCTCTATAATCTGATTTGATCTTGTAGTCCAAACAATCCCGTACCACGACGTATCCGAGATAGTAGTAATTAGTGAAAAAAGAATACTTGTACAAACCAGTGAAGTGACCCCATCCCCAACGGTCCAAAGATAGAAATCGTTGTAATATTCTGAACCATTCATGAACATCACAGCAAATAGGATTAAAACATTTACAGCTCCTACGTAAATAAGGAGCTGTGCAGCAGCTACAAAATAGGAGTTAGATGGAATATGGAATAAGGATATACAAACAAGAACCAGTCCCAATGAAAAAGCAGAATAAATTGGGTTAGTAAGTAAGACCACCCCCAGACCTCCTAATATAAGACCTGATCCCAGAAATACTAAAAGAATATCATGTATTGGTCCAGGTAAATCCATTATGTGTAAAAAAAGAGATAAATAAATCGAAATATTTCATAAACTTACTAACCGACCCAAGAAAAAAGAGGTTACCTTATTTTTCTTGTATATGATACGTTCCTAATTGAATCCTAAAGGGGTGTAGATTTATATAGATATTTATATAGATACAGTTATTGGATCAATCCCGCTACTGTATCTGAAAGAGTAGTTCGAAATTTTATATTTTGAAATCATCACAGATCTATGAATCCATTCGAAATCAAAATCAAGCCTTGATTCTCGCCAATCAATAGTTATTTACTGACCTAGCAAAATGAAAGAAGCCTCACTCCTTTACTTTAAATCAAAACGGAATCTTAGTAATTGGTAATCGTTTTTGAATCAAGAGGTTTACCCCTGATTATTTTGATTGGAGTCGAATTCGTAATTGTTCGAATTGTGTAATCTCCAATTACTGACATTGGTAACCGGCCCAAAGCAATTTGATTATAATTCAATTCGTGACGATCATAAGTAGAAAGTTCATATTCTTCAGTCATTGATAAACAGTTTGTTGGACAATACTCGACACAATTACCACAAAAAATACAGATTCCAAAATCAATACTATAATTAAGCAATCGTTTCTTTCTAATATCCGTTTCCAATCTCCAATGAACAACGGGTAGATCTATGGGGCATACCCGAACACATACTTCACAAGCAATGCATTTATCAAATTCAAAATGGATTCGACCACGAAAACGCTCCGATGTGATCGACTTTTCATAAGGATATTGAATAGTCACAGGTAAACGATTCACGTGAGATAAGGTAATCATGAAACTTTGACCAATATACCTTGCAGCTCGTATTGTCTGTTGACCATAATTCATGAACCCAGTCACCATAGGGAACATATCGTGGATATCCATGAATAGTTTGATGTTTCTTTCTCTTGCTCTAGATAGGTTATGAATCTAGAATATCATATTTTGTTACAGCGAAACGAGTTGGGAAGAAGTTGTTAATAATAGATTACCTAGAGAAATAGGTAAAAGAAATTTCCACCCAAGGTTTAATAGCTGGTCCATTCTCATCCTAGGTAAAGTCCATCTTGTTGTGATAGGAATGAACAGGAACAAATAAGCTTTAGCTAATGTAATAAGGATACCAATTGTTATTCCAAAGACTCCACCTGTTTTATTTATTCCAAAAGGTTCAGAAATTAATATGTACGGAATAGAGAAATTCCACCCGCCCAAGTAAAGAACTGTTACAAATAATGAAGAAACTAGTAGATTTAGGTAAGAAGCAACGTAAAATAAACCAGATTTAATACCTGAATATTCGGTTTGATAACCTGCTACTAATTCCTCCTCCGCTTCTGGTAAATCAAAAGGTAATCTTTCACATTCCGCTAGGGAAGAAATTAGAAAAACTATAAACCCTATAGGTTGACGCCACAGATTCCACCCCCAAAACCCATATTTTGACTGTGCCTCAACTATATCAACTGTACTTGAACTGTTAGATAATCATAGTCGATGATAACATCACTATTCCCATCGCTATTCCAGAACCGCACATGAGACCTCAGCTTCATACGGCTCCTCGATGGCCACAAATAAATCTAAGGACTGGTTCATTATTACCTCGGCATGTTTGTAGTGTAGATTAGAGTAAAGATGTATCGAAGAGTCCCGAATTAGACCAATGGAATTCCGTCCGCCATAATAAAAAAAAGCGCTTCCGAATTGATCTCATCCTTTATTTTCTAATTAGACTTAGAATTCTTTTAGTTCAGTAATAACTTAATCCTTCAATAAAATACTCGTTGTTTCAATAGATATTTCGACCCATACTTTTCGTACGAAAAATAATTAGACACTAATTCATGAGTTATAGTTGATAAATCATTATAAGAATTCTATCCGTATGAATATGGATATGGATAGGATTGAGGAAAGAAAGAATAAACAAAGATCTCTTATTATTCAGTTTTCCTATTGCATTCCATTTCTTTCGTTCCTGTTCTTCTTTCTCACTCAGAAGGGGGTTTCTAAAAAATCAAATCAAAGGATTACTTCGTTCTCGACAGTCATTTATTTAATCAGTGGATAGAAGCATACTCTGGATCGGAATCGTGAGGAAGTACTGCTTGATCATTTCTACGAACTTAAAGCCCTCATTATGATTCCTTTTATGTTATGCAGAAATATCCCTTTGGATACCTTACATTATCTTCATCACTAATCCTTTGTGTACCTTTGTGTTCCTAACCGTCCACTCATTTTTGATTGATCCCCGGTATGGTAATACATACAACATACACAACATACAACAACATACTATACAATAGTAGAAACTCCATACAGTTGATCTTTTGCACCCGCTTCAAGTCATGATGACTAATCAACCAATCTTGGGGTAAAGAGTTTCGACCGCTTATGTTTACTTCCACTTTACTCTCGTACATAGGGAATGAGAATCAATCTTCTTACTGCAAATTCATAAGCTGTTTTGTTTCACTCATATAACTATCTGGTTTAACTCATCGACCCGAATGATGAATAAAAAGAGAAAGGTATCTATTCAACACATCCAACCCCTTTCCTGGAAATAAAGGAAAGGGGTAAAGGTTCATGTTCCAACGAATCACACGTAGAGATATTGATAACACACACGGAGTTAATGGTATTTCATAACTAATAGATTGAGCAGCAGCTCGTAGACCACCTGAAAAGGAATATTTATTATTCGATCCATATCCTGACATAAGAAGTCCAATAGGAGCAATACTGGAAATAGCGATCCATAAAAAAACGCCTATACTGAGATCGGCTAGAACAAGGCGATAGCCAAAAGGAATTACTAAATAGCTTAGTAGAATTGATATGACCGCTATAGATGGCCCCATACTGAATAAACGAACATCTCCTCTAGATGGGAGAAGATCCTCTTTCAAAAGTAGTTTGGTCCCATCTGCTAGAGCTTGAAGAATTCCCAAGGGGCCGGCATATTCAGGCCCGATACGTTGTTGTATCCCTGCAGATATTTCTCTTTCTAACCACACAATCACGAGTACGCCTATTGTGATTCCCGATACAGGAGTAAAAATAGGGACAAGCAGCCATAAGAGGTCTATGACCTCTTTTAAGGATTCCGATCTGGAAAAAGAATTGATAGCTTGTACTTCTGTCGTATCAATTATCATTTCAACGATCAACTTCTCCCATAATGATATCTATACTACCTAGTATCGTCATGATATCCGCCAATTTCATTCTTTTAACTAGCTGAGGAAGAATTTGCAAATTGATGAAACCAGGTGGACGAATTTTCCATCTCCAGGGAAAAACACTATTATCCCCTATCAGAAAAATTCCCAATTCTCCCTTTGGGGCTTCTACTCTCACATAAAGTTCTTGTTTCGACAATTCAAAAGTGGGAGAAGGCTTTTTACTAATGAATCGATATTCAAAACCATTCCATTCGGAATCACTTGCTCTATCAAAGCGTCGAACTTCTAAGTTCTCATAGGGCCCCCCCGGAATTCCTTCTAGAGCCTGTTGAATAATTTTTATGGATTCCGTCATTTCATTGATTCGTACTAAATAACGAGCTAATGAGTCTCCTTCTTTTTGCCACTGGACTTCCCAATCGAATTCATCGTAACACTCATAATGATCAACTTTACGAAGATCCCATTGGATTCCGGAAGCTCGTAGCATTGGTCCCGATAAACCCCAATTTATTGCTTCCTCCCCACCAATAATGCCCACCCCTTCAACTCGTTCCAAAAAAATGGGATTTTGCGTAATAAGCTTTTGATATTCAACAATTCCTGTTAAAGAATAATCGCAGAAATCCAAACATTTATCTATCCAGCCATGAGGTAGATCAGCAGCGACTCCCCCGATACGGAAATAATTATGCATCATTCGCATACCTGTGGCAGCTTCGAATAGGTCGTATAGCAATTCCCTTTCTCTGAAAATATAGAAGAAGGGAGTCTGTGAACCGATATCTGCCATAAAAGGTCCAAGCCATAATAAATGAGAAGCTATACGACTCAGCTCCAGCATAATTACTCTGATATAGCTGGCTCTTTTGGGTACTTGAATATTTCCTAATTGTTCTGGTGCATTTACCGTTATTGCCTCTGTGAACATAGTAGCTAAATAATCCCAACGTGTTACATAAGGAAGATATTGTATAATTGTTCGGTTTTCCGCAATTTTTTCCATCCCTCTGTGTAAATAACCCAATACGGGTTCGCAGTCAATAACATCTTCACCATCTAGAGTAACGATAAGTCGAAGAACACCATGCATTGATGGGTGGTGAGGACCCATATTAACTATCATGAGGTCTTTTCTTGTAGCCGGTACATTCATATGTTTTCTTCTCCGATCCATTATTCTATGAATTGCCAAAAAGGAAATAAATGAGGTTCATCAAAATTCAAGATCTAATAAACCAAAGAATTCAAATAATCTTCAAATTAACGCATTTTTGGTTCCCGAATATCTAATTGATCGATTAATTTTTTATAACGCACTCTATTTTTCTTTGACAAATAAGCCAGCAGTCGTTGACGTTTTCCCAGAATTTTCCGCAAACCTACCTGAGATAAATAATCTTTTCTGTGCAATTCAAAATGTGAAGTAAGTCTCTGTATCTTATTGGTGAAACTGATTACTTGAAATTCAACAGACCCTTTGTTTTTTTCTTCTTTCGGAATAACTGAGATGAATGAATTTTTGACCATAACCATAAAAATTAAATTTCTCTCTTTTTTTTTTTTTTTTTTCACAGATATGGATTTTACCAATCAAGAATAATAATAATGCCAGTTATTTTGATCTGATACACCCAATAATCTGGATTTATTCATATATTACTTTATTCTTTATTCTATCGAATCAAATTACAAATTGTAAGTACAATTTGTAATTTGATTCGATAGAAGGGCAATTTCTGTACCCACAAAAGAAAATTATTTTGACCTAAGAAGATTCTACCAAACCATTTCTAGATTCAATCCAAATCCGACACCTGATATATAGGAAATGTACCAACCATCAACTAATTCCGAATCGTGGATACATATGTATCCTTGACATACTGAAACGGCTGCCATTATTGGTATCAAACCAGTAGCGATTCATACAAGCTAAATCCTCTAATCGATAATTGGGCCAAAGAAACAATTTGAATTGAATGAATTTATTTATATCTGTATCAATATGCTTGTCCTCATCCAAAAATTGCCCCCAGTTCCTTACATTGTTGTCATTGAAAAATACCGGATTTCTATCCATAACATTCCTATTTCCGGAATTGAAACAAATTAGAATTCTCAATTCTCTACGACGCCTAGGGGATAGAATATTTTCAGGAACAAGCAAATCATAATGATTTTCGTCTCTATTCACAAGCATCTTTTTATGTTGTACAATGGATCCATTGAAATAATTCTCATCAACATATCTTTTTTCTCGATATCTTCCATTAGTTTGGCATTTATTATTATGGACCAACGAGATACCTATGGTTTGATACATAATAAATTGTCTATCCCATTTTATAGACAGACGTACTGGTTCGAGAATCAATATTCCCCTTTTTATAAATTCTGGAAGAGTTGGATTCGTCTGAATTAACATTACATCCAGGTGCATTTCTCCTCCTTGAATAGAGGATATAGCAATTTCCTTTGCATTTATTAGTCTAAGCAGGAAACAATATACCTTAACATTATTGAAAATTCTGTTATTCAAAAGATCATCCCATCTCAATTGAAAAAGCAAATATTTTTTCAGGAATAACTCTTGTTTTGCTTTCTTGTTACTCTCGGGTTGTCCTTTCTTTTCACGTTTTTGAATGTCTGATTCCGTGTAATCCTTTTCAAAATCTTTTTGTCGTTTTCGTGCGTCTGAGCCAATATTTCCGTGGCCGAGCTGTTCTTTTTCTTCTTGGTTTCGATTCTTTACTTCAAGATATTCTTTTTGATTAGATGATATACGAAGATCCTTTTTTCGATTTCCATTAATGTTTTTGTTTTCACTAATGTTTTCATTTCCATTAAAAATGAAAAGAAGTAATTTGATTGGTATAATCCACGGTTTGATCTTATATGCATCATAAAGTGGCACAAATTCTGAGAAGAACCAAGATTTCGTATTTAATATGCTACGATATAGTATTTCTTTATTCATTCCCATCAAAAAAAAGTTTTTTTTTTGATTGGGTGGGTTGATTTCTTGATGAATCGTGAGATAGAAAAGATCTTTCTTATCAATCATTTGATAATAATCAGTCTCGGTCTTAGTCATTTTATTAATGTTGGTCCCGGTATCCGTATCGGTCCAGGACTCAATATCGATATTCTTTCTAAGAAATAAATCGAAAATTTCCCACTCCAAATATTTTCTATCCGTACTTTTACCCGTACCAAAAATATACTCTTCTCCTAGATAATCACTAATACATATATCCCCCAGTATATAAAATGGTTCAATTTTAGGCGTGTTGTAATTATATGGAATCTCTCGGTCCTCGTTTACTTGTAATGAGGATGGATAAATATATGAGTCTTTCCTATCCCCATAATTAATATATTTATATGAAAAAAGATCATATCTGTAGTTTTTTTTGAATTTTTCTTTTTTGATCGTCAATGAATTCACTTCATAATCATTTTTTTTCTCGTAATGAATGAAGTGGGCTTTTTCATATGAATTCTTTTTTGAGTCTTTATTTTGAGTCGTACGACGCCGATTGACCCTAGTTCGCCATTTTTGCGGTACTAATTTAGACCACCTAGCCTGAGATAAATTGTATTGATAATGACCCCTTAACCAGTTTTTCCACTCATTCATTCCAGAATTCGGAAGTTTTTTATGCCTTGATTTGGAATCTAATATTCTTCGTGTTCCAAAAAAATTCCTGATTCTATCCTTAAGAATAAGATATGCTTCGGGATATTGAAGTAGAGATCTCAAATGATACTTCTTATTAATAGCTTGGATTTGTGATAATTTGTAAAATACAGATGCTTGTGAAAAGGAATATAGGTCACCAGAAATCTTTGATTTATTTTTACTAATATTAGAAAGAGACTTTTTTATAGTCGAAATAAAGTGAATTTTTTTTTGATTTGTTTCATCAATCCCTTCTTTGTGAATGTATTTATCGATAATCTTTTTTGTTGATTCAAGGAAAAGTTGTACGTTGACTCTAGAAACATTAACAGTACATAGAAAGATATGTATGTATATTCTTTCGTTGAAAAATGTCAAAAAATAGTGCCATTTGCGTATGAATATGAATCTGTTACTTCTTCCTTTTGATATCTGCCAAATATGTTTCTGCGATTCCGATCTTTTATCACCACAACTTGTATCGTTAGGACTAATATTTATATCCGGAGTTAGAAATATTTTTCTTTTGTCTTTTGCACCCCTTTCTATTTGATTTCTGATTAGGGTTGTTCTATCGGACAGATCTTTCCTTTTTTTTTCTGTCAGTGAATAATTTGCCCAATCCATGAATCTAATTCGAATGGTCGATGTCGATTCAGGAACAATTTGATTACTGCTTATGATTATGGAATCTTTTCCATTTTCATTCGGTTCATATACTTTCTTCAATACAAATAAGAAAATTGGATTTACGTTTGCAAACTCTTTTATTTTTCTTTTTAAAAATAGAACCGTTTTGATAATCCATCTTGTTTTTTCTTTTGAGACCTTTATAAACTGTTTTGTTTTTTTTTTGAAAACTCTTAGAACTAGAAAACTTTTTTTTTTCACTTTTCTCTTTTTTTTTTCGAATTCATTATAAATAGGTTCAAAAAAGGAAGGTTGTTGTCGGGCAGAACCAAAAGGTAGTTCGGTTTCCTTTCCCCAGATTGTTAAAAAACAAAAATTTTCTGTTTTCCCTTTCTTTTGGATTCGATCTCTATGATGGGATCGTAGTTTGGATTTGCGCCAGGGTTTCAGACAGAAAGGAAATAGGATTTTTATCTGAATACCATCTGTTAACCAGTTTTTCGGAAATTCTGTTTCTGATAATTGAACACCATTATAGGTGCATTTAA